TAAACAAGCAAAAGACTTTTCATAATTTTTTTGCTCATACATAACATAATTGGAATTGCGAACAAAAATTTTGTTCTTTTTACAAACCTGATGTTGATAAATTTGCGGATCTAGAAATTCATTTCGGACAATTGAACCTTCTCAAACTGTTTCTTTTTAAGAACTAAAAAGATTTGTGCCAAAACAACAGATGCCAAAAAGAACAAAAGGCCTTGGACACGTAGTGGATCTTGAAGTACTATTTCTGCATCTCCCTGACCAAATCCACCCACATTAGGATTACTTGTTAATGGTTGATCAAGTTTGATAGATTCGCCCTCTGAAACACGAAGTTCTGGTCCTGGAGGGATAATATCAACCACTTGGCGTCCATCCAATGCATCCGTTATGGTTATTTCGTACCCCCCTTTTTCTTTTCGTATGATTTTGCTTACTATACCCGCTGCTGTAGCATTATAAACCGTATTGTTACTTTTTGTCCCGTCGGGATAAATCTGGCCCCTTCCCCTGTTACCACCTATGTATATTGGGTATTTTAAGAAGTGCACATCTTTATTAGTCGCGGGATCCGGGGAAAGAATAGGAAAAGTGATTTCACTATATTTCTTACCAGGAACAGGCCCTATCACAAGAATATTTTTTTTAGTGGGGCCGTAATTCTGAAAAGATAGATTGCCTATCTTTTCTTTCATCTCGGGAGAAATACGACTGGGGGGGGCTAATTCAAACCCTTCCGGTAAAATAAGAACGGCCCCTACATTCAACCCCCCCTTTTTACCATTAGCAAGAACTTGTTTCAGTTGCATATCATAAGGAATTCTAACAACTGCTTCAAACACAGTATCAGGAAGTACCGCTTGCGGAACCTCAATATCCACAGGTTTATTAGCTAAATGGCAATTGGCGCATACAATACGACCAGTGGCTTCTCGTGGATTTTCAAAACCCTGCTGCGCAAAAATGGGATATGCATTTGAAATGGAGGCCCGAGTTATTATATATATCATGAGTGATACGGAAATGAATCGAGTAATCTCTTCCTTTATCGAAGAAAAAGTATTTCTAATTTGCATGGTCCAATCGTTGATCCCGAAAATTTCTACAATAAAATTGGGTAGGTCGCTAGTATAGTTCCCTATCCACGATTTTGCTATTTACTGAAATAATTTTACTGGAATATAGGAGGAATCCTCTGAATGGGTAGAAAGAGTAAGGTAAGTACGACCTGGAATGCTTTGCTTAGGTACAAAGTAAGAAACATTCTAATTGACTCGTTTTTCAGTCATTCATTGAATGATAAATCACTACAAGTGACGGAGATACACGATTTAAATAAAGGAAAATCCAATATTTGAAAATTGTATCTAGAATGACTGGAAAAGTGGAAACAAGACCAGATATAATTTGATCATTATGAAAAAATCCAAAATCGTTATAGACATAGCCAATCATTAGTTCCCAACCGTGGGGCGAATGGAATCCGATACATAAATCAGTTACTAAAAGAATGGAAAAGGCTTTTATTGTGTCACTTAAATTATATAGGAATTCTTGAACCCAAGAATTAAGAAAAACAAGTTCTTCATTACCCAGAATAGAATAAGCACTTAGAATAACGAAACAGATTAGATTTGTCGAGAAGTGCAAAATTGTATGGATATGATCCTCATCGTGTATCTTGATCAATTGGATTGTTTCTTTGTGGAGCCCCATACGAAACTTTTGTAGATGTCTTTCCGGGAATTCCTTTACCATTTCATCCAAGAGAAATAGCTCCTCTAATTCTATGAATTTTTCTAGAATACTCTTTTCTTGAATATCGTTCAAAAAAGTTTCGGATTGCCTAGTATTCCACCAATTAGTAACCCAAGATTCTAGACTTTTATTAAATGAGAGAGTGATCCACCGGGGCAAAAAGACTACAAATACTATAAATGAAAGATATCGAAGGGGAATAGATGCGCTCTTTTTTGTCATTTTTTCATCTGTGAATTGTCACCTCATTCGTTGACTCTATGCGATCTAATATTTCTATCAAGCATAAGTTCTATTATAAGGTATCGCGCCTATTAATTATTAATTTATTAATCGAGCCCCCATTTTTTAGTTGTGATTCAGAGGTTAGTCCTTGAATCTAGTGTAGAAAAAATACAGAAATAGAAGAAGAATCCACTTCGAATTCGAATTCAAATGAAGAAATAATAAAAAAATAGATTGTTTCCAGATATCTTAATTGATCAAATATTCGAAGTAATTACTCCCCTTTGATGAATGCCCGAAAGATTCAAATAAAGATTCCAATAATGAATATTTTTCGGATTTCGAAATGAAAGAACTTCCTGTTTATTAAAAAAGAAAATATCAAATATTTTTTAAAAAAAAAATTGACAGACAAAAACAAAAAAGGTTTCGTTTTATATTATGGCCGCAACGTACACGTTTGCCTTGCTTTTGCCTCACGAGGCGTTCTGAAGAAACTTTAATTAAGTAAGTTATGCTTATAGAAAAAAGAGGATTCTTAGGGGTTTTCCTCTTGCTGAGAAAGCATTTATTTTGCAGTTTCTTTTTTCAAAATACTTCAATTGGTACACGCAAGAAATAGGCCAATTCCGCAGCCTTTTGCTCAATTTCCCGTGGAGTCAAATTCTCATCAGTACGAGTCAAGGGAACGTCTCCCAGGCCTCTGATTTCCATATAAAGGACACGACGAGCATAAATACCCTCTTTTACTTCTATTCTGATGGACTGAATATCTTTCATAAGGAATCGTAAAAAGATGCGGCGATTTTTTCCAGGAAATCCCCAACGAAAAATGCACACTATTCCTTCTTTTCTATCAAATCGATCATAACCGCTACCTACATTCCATGTAATTGTGCACCACAAATAGGAACTAATAAAGAGACCCGCGATCCCATAGAAAGACATTACGATCCCTTGTGGGAAAAAAAGGATTTGTTGAGACGGAAAGAAGGATATCAAATTCTTATCAAGATAACTAGAAATTCCAACCAATAAGAATCCTAATGAACCTAAAAAAAGGATAAACGCCCAGCAGAAATTACTTGTTTTGCGAGATCCTGCTATAAATTCTATCCATATATATTCTGATCGCCAACTCATACATAGTAGATCCAGTTGCATTTTATGGAATAACAAAAAAAAATTCACTTTACTTTTTTTCCGAAGTAACTCTCATCAACTAGTACTATTCTGATGTGAACTTTTAGTAGTAATTAATCGAATTGGTTAGATATAATAAAATAAAAGCATCCCCTTCATATGATTCCCTATCAATAGCTACAAACATATGGATAGATTTACTTTAATTTCAGACATGAGTTCGGATCCCAGCCTATTTTTTTTTTATTGCTAGAATTCGTCTGTCCATATATCATGTTTACGCATGTATAAGATTTTTTTCATTTATGTTCGGAGAAAGCCACCTGTTATTCTTATACAATATTCTACTAAATGGATATCTTTGTTCGCTAAGTCTTGAAAAAAAAACTAGATGAGATTTGACCACATCAGATTTAAAAAATCTTTTTTTTTTGAACATGAAGAGATAAAGAGGCCATTGCAATTGCCGGAAATACTAGGCCCACTAAAGGCACAAAAAAGGAGGGTAAGTTGTTGAGAATTGTCATAGAATGGGGTACCTCGATTTAATATTTGTACCTGTTATTGTTATAAGGATATCTTATAATAATTATAATTCATATTATAATTCTTATATTAGTATACTAAGTATATCGAAGTGAGTATATATAATAAGTGCAAGCAATGTCGAACTAAATAAACGGACTTATTCATCTTTCTACATGAAATAGATGTATGTATGATAATCCACTTTCTTTATTATTCTTACTTCTTTTATTTTTATTCTTATATTGTTCTTATCTTCTTCTTCTAATTTCTTTTTTAATAAAAAAAGAGTCTCTTAAAAATTTTAAAATCCCTGAAAGATTCGTTAGAATCCGACCCAAGAGCAGGAATTCTTATAAAAAGGGGACTTCTTGGGAGATATAGAAAGATGCAAGATTCTATATTTTCTATATTTGAAATATATACATATAGAAGAGGCGAACAGAACACGAAATTCGTTTTATTTGCCTTGCCTCCTAATTCGAAGGAAGAATTCGCTGCTTATGTTGTTGTTTTTTTACCGATATTACTAATCAGCAATATCGGTAAAAAAACAACAATTATCCGCATGATTCTTTCTACAATTAAATCTTATGTCACCAAATAAAAATTCATTTTTTCGGTTTTTTATTTTGATTCTGATAAACTAACTAACTAGTTGTTCGCCACAAAAAAAAAGTTGAACTCAAGACTCTACTTGATTGAATTTTTATTGAAAGGAAAAAAGGCGTGGAGCTGAAATAGCTCACTCAGAACACCTTTTAAAGGGTTACGTGGTACGATTGGATCGAATAAGCCCTTATGGAATAAATATTCAGCCGCTTGTGAACCTTCAGGTACTGTCTTATTCAATGTTTGTTCAATTACTCTTTTACCCGCAAATGCAATATAGGCATTGGGTTCGGCAATAATGATATCCCCCAACATACCAAAACTAGCTGTTACTCCACCAGTAGTAGGAGATGTAAGAATTGATACATAGAATAACTTTTTATTTGATTGATAATCATATAAAGCAGAAGATATTTTAGCCATTTGCATCAAGCTCAAACTTCCTTCTTGCATGCGTGCCCCTCCGGAAGCACACACTAGAATAAGAGGTAAAAGTTTATTGGTAGCATACTCGATCAAACGGGTGATTTTCTCGCCTACTACGGATCCCATACTACCCCCCATAAACTGAAAATCCATAACCCCAATTGCGACGGGAATCCCGTTTAGTTGACCTGTACCTGTTTGAACAGCCTCTGTTAATCCTGTTTTTTTTTGATAAGAATCAATACGATCTTTATAAGGTTCCTCTTCTGAATGAAATTCAATGGGATCCAGAGAAACCATGCCGTCATCCATCG